CGGGATAGGGACAATCAAAAGAGAAATTTTCGTCGTTTGTGGATCACTCGGATAAACGCAGTAATTCGCGCAAGGGGAGTATCCTATAGTTATAGTAAATTTATAAAAGATCTGTACAATAGACAGTTACTTCTGAATCGTAAAATACTTTCACAAATAGCTATATCAAATCGGAATTGTCTTTATATGATTTCCAACGAGATCATAAAAGAAGTAGGTTGTAAAGAATCCACCAGACTGATTTAACCGGAGTTTCCCGGAGAATGAACTCCGGGAAGGTAGAGTAGAAATTACTAGGATAAAATAGGCTAAAGTAGTCAAAATGAATGAACACGTTTAATACACAAAGCTTTCTCCGATTCTTTTTTTTTTTTTTCTTACGACACAATAATCAAATCTGGATTCTCGGAAAAACACCAATCTCCCTTTGAGTTCGGTTAAAATTATGATTCAAGAGTAATAAACCTATTTATTTCTGGTTCTAAGACCAGTAGTTCTAACGGTCGACTCGGTTCTTTCAAATTGTTTCTCATTATTGAGAAAGGGTAACAAAGATAAAATACGAGCTTGTTTTATAGCAATAGTAATTAATCGTTGTTGTTTCAAGGTTAATCTATTCACTCGTCTGGATAATATTTTTCCTTGTTCACTAATAAATCGACTAATTAAACTCATGTTTCTATAATCAATTCGATCCCCCGATTGAATCGGGGGCAAACGCCTACGAAAAGATCGCTTGGATTTAAGAAAAGGTCGCTTGGGTTTATCCATGGTTTGTTTTAGTTTATTCCTTATCTCGAGAATCCTATTTCTTAATTCTAATTCATTTGAAAGCCACCCAAAATAGGATTTGTTTATTTTCTATTTCATTTAAATATGTTATATATCATTTTTATATTATATATAATGATAATGTGATTTTTTCCCCTTCAAAGAAGGACAGGTACTCAGTTCGATCTATTTCTTTATCTCCCCATGAATCGTATGTTTGTAACAATACGGACAGAATTTTCTCAATTCTAATCGATTAGGCGTATTATGCCGGTTCTTTTGAGTAATATATCTGGAAATCCCCGTTGATACCCTAGTAACGCCGTTTCGAATACAACTGGTACATTCCAAAATCACTGTTACTCGGACATCTTTACCCTTGGCCATGAACCCCCTTTGAATTTTGGATTCTTCTTTTTTCGATTCAAAACGAAGAAGAAGAAAGGAAGGAAAACAAATAGAAGTTACTAACTTGAAATCCAATTACCAATTATAAAAAATCCAATTACCAGTTATAAAAGAAAGATCAAAGTACATAGTAAATGAAAGTCATGGTAAATAATAAGTAATACAAAGATTTCTAAACTATATTTCAAATCGAAGTACAGTCTTTCATTTTTCATTTAAATATCGTGTATAATACTCTTTCCTTAGACCCGCATTTTCTAGTCTACTCCAATTCCTCTATTATTAATATTCATTTATTGAAACCGAGTCTCGCAGATGTTGAATCCACTTTTATTCTTTCTCTTTTTTCCCTTTTGAATTTGAAAAATTGGAAAGGGAAAAAAGAGAAAAGAGGAGAGGAGGAGCTAGTCACAGATATTTGATTGTATCTTTAATGTTCTTCAGTCCTTCCCATGCCAATAACTAGAATGAAAAAAATGGGAATGTCAACGCATCCGGAAAAAAACGATTAATCTCTATCAATAGACCCGCTAAAGCCCCGAACCATAGCGTACTTAGTACCGGTGCCACGGAGAGATATGTTTTGAAATCTCGCATTGAAAACCCTCCTTTTTTTTTATTGTATTGTAATATGTAATACATAAAGCATATATGATTCGATGGATATGTAGTTAAGGACCGCTTATAGTTGTATACGTAATCCCTAATTCAAATTTAATTCCTCTATTATTAATATATTCAATTGTACAATGATCCAGTAAAAGTAAATAAGATTTTACGCTTTCTTAAAACAGAAAAAAAACATCTCCATATTACTCCCTCTTACGAGCATTTACGAAAAATACTCTTTTAGTTTTGTATACAAGTCTTTTACTAGTATTATATGTTAAATGAGACCAAAAAGACGAAATGGGCAGAAAATTGTGTATATCAATGGAGGAAATAAGGATGTGGAAAACAAAACAGGAATTCTATACAATGACACTATAGAACAATGGAAGGGATGTGGCGCAGCTTGGTAGCGCGTTTGTTTTGGGTACAAAATGTCACGGGTTCAAATCCTGTCATCCCTACCTATTACTACTCCTTTGAGAAGTAAGGAGGGATCAACTGAAATCGATTCAAATTGGACATATTCATTTTAATGATATTATCGATACAAAATGGATTGGGGATTAGAGAAAGAATCCTTTTCTTTACAGTCTTATCTATTCAGATAAGAAAGCGCTCTTAGTTCAGTTCGGTAGAACGTGGGTCTCCAAAACCCGATGTCGTAGGTTCAAATCCTACAGAGCGTGATTTTTTGATTCTTAGTTTTATT